CGCTAATGCCACGACCAGTCCATAAATTGTTAAAGCTTCCATAAAAGCTAGACTAAGCAATAAAGTACCTCGTATTTTACCCTCTGCCTCTGGTTGTCTCGCGATACCTTCTACGGCTTGACCCGCAGCAGTACCTTGACCAACTCCAGGTCCAATAGAAGCAAGCCCTACAGCCAACCCAGCAGCAATAACGGAAGCAGCAGAAATCAGTGGATTCATGGTAAGCCCCTCACACCAAAAGAAAAAAATAGTAAATGATACAAAAAACAATGAATTAGAACTTATGATCTATTCTATTACTAAGATCTATACGATTGAAGGAACTAAGAACTTCGAATTGAAGTAATGATATTATTGAATCATCAGAACGACTTCGATATTTTGTTTTTAGTTCCTATCCAGGGAAGCTTTCTCAATCCATACGACTCGAGTTCTTCCATTTCTTTGTTAGGAACCGTGCTTTCAATTCTTCGCCCTTTCCTTCTCTTCTTCTTATTTCTATAAGCTTAATTTTATCTGTTTATTCATTCGTCACAGACGAAACGGAAGAACTTCTATTGGAATCCTCATCGAAATTTTCCGTGGAATTGGAAAGGAACTAAGATATATGGACGCTTCATCGATAACTAGTCAATATCTAATATCACATATACATGTCTTTCTTTCATAGTGTAAACCAACTATTCACATCTTATATTCATCCGGATTTTCGAATCCTTCTTTGAAACATACACAAGAGTTGTCTTATAGTATATATACCTAGTTTGACTCCCTAATCTATTTCTTTTTTTAGGAATCTTATTTGTAAATTATTCTTTGCCTTTATCTTTCTTTATCATTATCCCGTATGAATACAAACGAGCGAGTTCATTAGCCTGATATCAATAGAATATCAGGATTTTTTTGCTCGAGTTGGACGCAATTCATTAGAATTTTGAGCAATCCTTGAATTCAATCAAATGAAATGACAATCGTTCTATAGAACATTGTTTTTTTGTTTAATTGCACATGATAACTAGATAGCATAACAATTGTGAGTCAAACGATGACGTAATTTACTGAACAAATCAAAAGAGAATAGCCCTTGGGGATATGGCATAACCTAAATGGAAAGGGAATCTTCGGAAAAAGATCTTTTAGATCTCTTTCTTTTTTTTACAATTCCCTAGTATTCTATCGGAATATTTTTTGCTACTCCTCAAGTATACATCATATTTGTATATACTAGGGAGGAGTTTGGCTATTTATTAGAAAATTGATGCTCATTTTTAGCAAAAAAATGGTTATAATATAGATTATACCTATTATATTATTATCCGTAGGATAAGATATTGAGTCTTCTCTTTAGAGAACTGTTTCATCACCGTATCAACAAGAATATCCGGCCTAGACGTAATGTCAATAGTTTAGTAACCGAATCTAAAATTATAAAATTATAATTTCGAAGGTCTCGAAAGAGATAAGAAAAGTTGTATAGACTTTTTGTATTGTGCATATCAAGTAGGAGGAAATAGAGACAAATAAATATATTGAGACTAGAATCTATCATTTCTATTATATTTATATTCTAAGAACTCCTATTTTCATTGGATACCCAATAATATACTAAAAAAAAGTCCCGAATACCAATAACCAAAATTTTGATCTAAAAGAATTTCCATTGTATGTATTTGCATTCTATATACACTAAAAAATACCAGAACCATTCTGAGCTGAGACGAGATACAAGTAAGCTGTACTCTAATTAAAGAGTACTCCACCCATAGTCTTTCGTATACTGGGGATAATAAGATTTATTGGATATAGATAGGGGCCCCATCCCAAGGCATATATCATTGAATATGGAAATATTTAACGTTCCGTTTTTTCTTTTCGGTGTATACATAATAAGGTAAGCCAGGCGGCCCTGCCTGGCTTTTGATTATTTTTAAATTTCGTGTCTTTTTCAATCAAATCAGAATCTTTATTTTTTTTTCGTTGTTGTTAAAATATTTTTGCGAGCCATAATATTTTGTTATACCGAAGAATATTAGTAGGAAAAAAAGAATTATTCGAAACTTCGTATTCTGTCTACAAACGGCCCTTATGCCCTCAAGGAAAATTCTATTTTTATTATTTTTACTTGGTCTCCGATAAACTAAATACTTATATTTGTTCTCTACAAAAAATAACTGAATTGGATGCTCTACTTGATTTCATTTTGAGTCAAGGGAAAGAAACCGTGAATATGAAATAACTCACTCAGAACACTCTTTAAAGGATTACGTGGTACAATTAGATCCAATAAGCCGTTATGGAATAAATACTCAGCCTCTTGTGAACCATCAGGTAATGTCTGATTTAATGTTTCTTCAATTACTCTTTTACCCGCAAATGCAATGTAGGCATTTGGTTCGGAAATAATGATATCTCCCAACATACCAAAACTCGCTGTTACTCCACCGGTTGTCGGTGATGTCAGAATTGATACATAAAATAACTTTTTAATTAATTGATAATT